AATGGGTTAGGTCCACTTACTTTTTCTTTTGTTGATTTCTAATCGATTTAATTGGAATAATGGAAAATAGGAAAGTAATAGGAATATTTTATTCAAGGAGACGACTTATCCTTATTTATTATAATTTATAATTCATTATAATAAGATTAGCAAATTTATAACTATACCTAGACTCTAATTCATTAGTATGTTATTACTATGTTATAATTTATATAATGATATTAAATTATACAATTTGTTACTTTTTTATTACAAATATCAACAATAATTTGATTCGTACTTCAAATAGGAATACTACCGCCGGAGTTTTTTTATTTATGAAAAAATCAAAGCCCCTTATCGGATTTGAACCGATGACTTACGCCTTACCATGGCGTTACTCTACCACTGAGTTAAAAGGGCTTGTTTGATTCAATTCCTGAATAAAGTCACTAGCCACTATGAGTTTAGTATATATACTTATTATAATATATGTACATATAATACATAGATATATCTTATATGCATAGCGGTTCGTTCAGAAATTAGAAATTTGACTTATCCAGTAAATTATAGGGGAGTATATACTAGTGAATATAGGTAAAATAAAAAGGTTTATTGATATTGGATTTGATAAATAGCAATACAATGAATTGTTTCCAATCCTAATTGACATCATAACGAAATTGATTTGATTGATACATATACCCACTAGTTTAACATAGATCCAACATATTTCATTGAATGATTGATAAAGAAATTTGGCGTAGCCTCTGAACTAAATTATGAACTAAATTATTGGCGGAAAAAAATGCTATAGAATCGTGAAAGATGGAAAGATCCTCCGTATCGAGTCATACCATTCCATTATATTGACAATTTAAAAAAACTATTCATACTATGAGCATAGTATGATGGCGGTCGTGCAAGTATGGTATGCCCCCATCGTCTAGTGGTTCAGGACATCTCTCTTTCAAGGAGGCAGCGGGGATTCGACTTCCCCTGGGGGTAGGGTACTACGAAAGGAAGTTGATCATGGATTATCAATAAGCCTGGAATTTTTTCTTCTGGGGTCGATGCCCGAGCGGTTAATGGGGACGGACTGTAAATTCGTTGGCAATATGTCTACGCTGGTTCAAATCCAGCTCGGCCCAAAAATTCGCCGATCTACCAGGAAATGGTATCATATAACCCATTTTGTGCTCTCCAGAAATGCCCGATCCCCCAATACGGAAGAGAAATTTTCTTCTCTGGTATATCTATACCACTATTTATTTACTCTATTTTTCCAACAAATTAGGATCTTGATAATGATTTAGATTCATATCAGGATCTGTAAGTATTAAAGTAAAATCTAAAGAAAAGGGGAAATAAAAAAACCTTTTTCATTGAAAAAGTAATTATCCAATTTATTTGGCAATAACAAAAGGATTACTAGTAATCCAGGTTGTTCTCACTAAAGCGCATACCCATATGGGTATCAATATATCACTCACGGCTCTGTTACAACACGCCAATTTGAATCTAAATTCAAAATTGAAAGGGTTAGAATAAAATCATAAAAATATGTATACATAATACTTTATTTTATTATGGTATTTACTTGGGATTGTAGTTCAATTGGTCAGAGCACCGCCCTGTCAAGGCGGAAGCTGCGGGTTCGAGCCCCGTCAGTCCCGACGGATCCAATAAAAAAATATATAAATTCCGCTCTCTATTTTTTGTGAAAGATTTTTGGGGAAAGTTAAGTAGAATTTCATTCCCAAGGGCAATCTCTCTTCTTTTTTTCTTTTTTTCACATTTATCATCAATGGGGGAATTTCCATTTCTTTGACTAGTACTGATTCGATTGATGGGAGATAGACATATGTGGATTTGTACAATTATTGGTAGCATCAGATTCCGGATTCCAAGAGATACCATACTGTACTGGGTATGGCTTTTTCGATTACTCCCGATCTGTCGAATACAGTAGAGTACTGTACGTTTCCCGGAAGTACATATATAAATGGAATTTGTACGATATAAAATAACTTTAATATAGTTATTGTAATAGAATATTTTCAGGGATCCCTTTTTTATTAGGGAGGGGATGCCATTTTTTTATTAAGGGGTTTCCTTGAAAGAACAAACTTTTCAAATTATTAGATAAAAAAATAGTGCATTTGATGGAATATTCTATTTTTTTATAACGAAACTTGTACTCGTCTTTATCATCCTTCTTTTGTTTTCCAAGAAGATTAGATCAGTAAAAAAGGGAGTTTAGAACTTAGCTCTTTATTTAGCTTCTATTGTTTGTTGGGATTAGTTTAGAATCAATGGTAAGGGTTCGATGATACTTTATCAGATGGTTGTACAAAGAGGGCGGTAGGTTATAGAAAAGAAAGAATGGAAAAGAATGATAAATAAAAAAAAAATAAAGGAAGTCTTGGTTGGATCAGGAATAAAATTTTGAGTTCGGTATGGATAAAAGATCTTCCTATGTTATACTATTCAATTCTTGACGATGAGTTGATTTGATAGTGCAGATATTGTTATTCATGATATTGATCCGATTCGATATCATCGAGATGTAATTCATCCCATTGAATTTACAAGCGAAAGATTTATTATCTCTATGGGATTAACTCCCGAGTTATTGCGAATTAAAGAAAAATGAAACAATGAGATTATGGAAGTAAATATTCTCGCATTTATTGCTACTGCACTGTTTATTCTAGTTCCTACCGCTTTTTTACTTATAATATACGTAAAAACAGTCAGCCAAGGTGATTAATTTGAATTAAACTTGACTTTTTAGTTCTTATCAATAATTGAAGAGAAGAAAGGGATTCAAATTTCGCGTCTTAAATGAAATGGGCAGACTAGAATTAGCCGTATTCTATGAGATACGATAGTATGGTAGAAAGATTCAGATATTTCTTTCTACCATACTATCCATACTATAACTACTATTGTTATTGTAGTGTATAAAGGTGTATTGTAATCCAAGTTAATTTAATAGAGATCAATCTACAATAGTATCGTCATATTCCTATATATCGATGTATATATATGGATATCAATTACATATTATATATATAATGTATATAGTGCCCCCCCCAATTCTATTTCTTTGCTTTATACATCTGTCTTGTATTTAATTTGTGTTGATTTCAATTAATTAGAAATGATCGAAAAGCGACTCGTACGATTCTAATTCCCGGATTGCTGATTATTTTCAATATGAATCCCGATCAAAAGAATCAAAGGCCTCTTCGATGGGTATAATAAAAGAAAATAAAGTAATCTTTTTATTAGCATTCCGACGAAGAAGTCATTGATCGATCAGTTGACAGATGATCCATGGAAACTTCTTCGGATTTCGAAAAAAAAGGGGGAAAGGGTTAGTAAACCTCGTCAATTTTTAACGTTTGAACAGTGAGTTCAATAAAACAAACACAACATAAATAAAATTTCCCAAATATTAAAACAAACAGGAAGTGCGCAATATGTGACTCGCCCAAGACAATATTTTAGTCTGTGTAGTATCTCGTTAGGCAACTACTATGCCTGTGTTGTTTCCGATAGAAAATGTGTATCTACGTAATGTAATAACAGAACTATTTTCTCTTTGAATAATAAAAGGGGAAACAAAAAAGTCAAATAAAAAAAGTTCAGCTCTTCCTCACGGTCCATATCTAATTTTGGTAAGAGTCGGTTCATCGAAATAGAAAATTGATCAAGAATTCGGTTGGAATAAATTTACTCCCATTTGTATTTCTTTTACTTTGTATTCTTTTTACTTTCGAAATACGAACACGGAAATAATTTAAATATTTGTTTGATTGAAAGAGTATTCTTCATATATATTATTCATAAACTACATTACTACACTAAAACCCAAGAAAATTTTGAAATACAGATATTTTTTATTTCTATTTCAATTTAAAAATTGAATTTTAAATTGAAATAGTGTTGAAATAGTGAAATTTCAACTAAAAAAAGCTTTTCGGAACTGAAAGATTTATAAAAAAAATTGATACAGTTTAATTCCTAAACTCAATTAGTAGTATTTCTAGAGTCCACTTCTTCCCCATACTACGAGTGAAAGGGAAAATGTAAAGACTACCATTAAAGCAGCCCAAGCGAGATTTACTATATCCATGTGAATTATGTCCCCTATCTCTATGAAGGAATTATTGAATTATTGTTCACTAATAAATAATAGTGGAATCACTGACGCAGAGTCAAAAAGTAATTCTGACCTAACATCGTTGATGAAACAATCCAATAAATCCAATTATAACTTCTAAGAGGGTCTTATAAGATTTCTAGTATAATCAGAAAAGGTTAAGCACAAGCAAAATATGCGGAGACCCCCCTGGAAGTATCAAAGAAATGATACTAATATGTAGAAATAATAAAAATCTATTCTTTCTTTTGTTGCCCTTCATTAAGTTAAGTAAAAACTTATAGAAGAAAAGTAGATCACTACCTAGCCCATACCCTATTTCTTTCCCATTTTGTTTTGATCTAATCCTTACCGTCTCCTTAATTGTCTCTATGAAAACAATCGGAGGACGTCCTATTATGTTCTGTTCTTGACTAGAGGTTAACGAAAAAAGAATAAAAGTATCTAAGTAAAAGCCAATTACCCATTCAATCGAATTAATATTGATTGAATGCCGGAGTACTCAAAGACTTTGATGAATATGTATACTAAAGTATCTTCTGGCCTTTCCGCAACTAAAAATGGAATTCTATTTCCGTCCTGCTATCCAATCTAATTCAAAACCCGGCCCGTAGACACTCCATTGCTAATGGAAGGACTATCACGATTTATCATATCAGTTTCCTCCGTTTGCTTCCGCTGGAAAAAATTTTCCAAATTATATCAGCAAAACAGAAGAAGGTATGTCGATTCTTTTGGTGATTAGGCGACACCCGGATTTGAACTGGGGAAAAAGGATTTGCAGTCCCCCGCCTTACCGCTCGGCCATGCCGCCAAAACGATACCAAATCCAAATCTCTGAAAAAAT